ATATATTTTTGGAATGTAATGAACTTATCCTCTCTTCTACGTTCATATTCCAAATGAAATTGAAACGGATCAATAATCAAGACCAGAATATTCAGAGGACTCTTCTGACCAAACAAAAAAATTAAGTAATTGTCAGCAAAGTTGTTTTTTTTTTTTCTTCAAATCCAAAAAGTTTTCTTACTTTATACGTAGGTCATCGACTCAGCATTTGTCATTTCTTTTTATATAAATAAAAAAAGAATGAACGTTTTTCCAATAACAATAAAGAAAGAATTCAAATCATTTTATCGACATGAGTGTTATATATCGAAAAATTTCTAACTATTTATTTGAATTTTATTTAATTTAAAAACGTCTCGGTATTAACATAGTGGTAGAAAGAATACCATGCTGTGCCTGGACTTCAAACGGTTTAGCTTTAACCATGTTAATGGTTCCACATTATTGGTTGATAGAGAATCAAAGCATATTTACCAACAAATCACGAAATGCTATGGTTCTTACATATGATTTCTTTATTTATTCAGAAGTAATTCGCGAATTCATGCACCTTTCTTTCGTCCCTAGTCTAGTTATAAAGAAGAAAAAGAGGTACAGCTGGTTGAATCCAACCTATTTTTGAAATAAACAACTCGCACACACTCCCTTTCCAAAAAAGATTAATACACCAATCACTACACTGAGATTTATTAGATTTGTTGCTAAAATATCGGTATTAAACCCGAAACTCCCGGCGGATGGCCAGTGACCCAAGAAAACGAAAGAATCGGTTACATTTTTCATATGGTCGTCTCCTCTTATAGATAGACTAAAAAAGCGTTATATTACTTTGCTACTTCTAAATAGAAAATAGATTAGAAAATTGATTCAATTTCAAAATGAATTTTTTTTTTCAATTGAGATCACCAATACGAATAAGACTTATTGGAATAAAATTTAGAATAGAATTAGGTACTAATACTAGATTTCGTGTGAATTTCGAAATAACAACACTTCTCCCTTGTTTGGGTTAAGAGGGAAGGGGGAAGGAATAAAGCGAGGGGGTAACACTAATTCCTCATCCTCAAATCAGTCCTTCCCGTGGGTTATTTTCTCAATGAAACGAATAAAATAAGTAATTGTGTAGGAGCGATATTTTGATATAATGTAAAAAAGCAATCTTCAAGTCTAAGAAGATAAAAGAAATATGTATTTCTTGTATCGGATTAAACAAAAGGATTCGCAAATAAAAGCGCTAATGCTACAACCAATCCATAAATTGTTAAAGCTTCCATAAAAGCCAAACTAAGCAATAAAGTACCTCGTATTTTTCCCTCTGCCTCGGGTTGTCTCGCAATACCTTCTACAGCTTGGCCCGCAGCAGTACCTTGACCAACTCCAGGTCCAATAGAAGCAAGCCCTACAGCCAATCCAGCAGCAATAACGGAAGCGGCGGCAATCAGTGGATTCATGATAAGTTCCTCACACAAAAAAAAAGAAATGGTTAATGATACAATCAACCAATGAATTATAACTTCATTATTCCATTGCTAATATTCATCCAGTCGAAATAACTAAAAACTCTGAATTGAAATAGGAATCAATAAAATGATTCCTATTTCAATTCAGAGTTTTTCTAATTATTCTTCGATCTTGTTATTTATTTTATCTGTTTATTCATTCAATTCACAGTCATAAATGAAACGGAAGGACTTCGATTACCATCTCTATCTAAATTCAAGAAGAGCAAATTAAAATGAATTATTAGTTCATATATAACCTGTCAATATCTAATATCAAATATACATATGTTTCTTCCCTAACGTAAACCACTTATTCTATCTTAAATTAAAAATTCAATCAATCGGATTTTTTATTCTTAATCATTCTTCGAAACATCTAATTTACAAAAGTTAACTTATAGACATTAGATTCCACATACCCAGTGCAATCCACTTTCTTCTTTTTATTTAATACTTCTTATACTTCTCAAATATAATATCGTTTTTTTGTGTCGACTATATATATTTTTATTCTCTCAATAGATTATCTTGAGAGTATCTTGAGTCACACACATATATTGCCTTGATCTAAGCTAAAAAAATAGACTCTTCCTAAGACTGATCAATGATGCCCCTCCATGGATTCTCCTATATAAGCTGCCGCTAAAGTTGCAAAAATAAGAGCTTGAATACCACTTGTAAATAATCCGAGGAACATGACAGGTATAGGAACCACTAAAGGTACTAAAGAAACAAGAACAACAACCACTAATTCATCCGCTAATATATTTCCGAAAAGTCGAAAACTAAGTGATAGAGGTTTTGTGAAATCTTCTAAGATGTTAATGGGTAAAAGAATTGGGGTTGGTTGAATGTATTTACCAAAATAACCCAATCCCTTTTTTGTAAGACCCGCGTAGAAATAGGCTACTGACGTGAGTAAAGCTAAAGCAACAGTAGTATTTATATCATTCGTGGGCGCGGCCAACTCCCCGTGAGGTAACTGTACGATTTTCCAAGGTAAAAGGGCCCCTGACCAATTAGAAACAAAAATAAATAGAAACATAGTCCCAATAAAGGGAACCCAAGGGCGATATTCTTCTCCAATTTGAGTTTTGCTCACGTCTCGAATGAATTCAAGGACATATTCAAAGAAATTCTGACCGCCAGTTGGAATGGTTTGTGGATTCCGAACAGCTAGAGTAGCTGAACCTAATAAGATAGCAATTACAAACCAAGAAGTAATAAGTACCTGGCCATGGATTTGGAAACCCCCGATTTGCCAATAGAAATGTTGGCCTACTTCCACACCGGATATATCGTATAACCCTTTTAGTGTGGTGATTGAATATGATAGAACATTCATCTTGTCCTCTGGCAGAAATATAACTTTCAATTTAAAAGAAATTATTTTGATTCAACCATCTCTTTCTCGACCGGTCTACTTGAATTTTATATTTAGAATACTTCGAAATCACATAATATTCCCAGTGATTTTTCGATATTTTCTGAAATTCAGGACTCAGGACTATTAGTAACCGATTCTATTATATTATAGAGTTTACGAAGTCCATTTTTTATTTTATTATGAATCAAGGATTTCTTATATAGCTAGAGCGGCCCTCACAAATTGCAAATACTAATTTGGTAAGAATTAATCGGATTGAAGCTATAGCGTCATCGTTCGCCGGAATCGAAATATCTGCGAGATCAGGGTCACAATTTGTATCAATTAAACAAATCGTTGGAATTCCCAAAGTAATACATTCTCGAAGGGCCGTATATTCTTCTTGTTGATCAACGATGATTACAATATCAGGTAACCCTGTCATATATTTAATCCCACCCAGATATGTTTGCAAATGAGATAATTGTCTCTTCAACATGGCTGCATCTCTCTTCGGAAGACGAGCTAGTTTCCCCGCCTTTTCTTCCATTCTCAAGTCCCTGAATTTATGAAGTCTCGTTTCTGTAGTGGACCAATTCGTTAACATACCCCCAAGCCACTTTTTATTAACATAATGGCATCGAGCCCTTATTGCAGCCCATGCTACTGAATCAGCTGCTTTACTTTTTGTCCCAACAATTAAAAAATGTTTTCCTCTACTTGCTGCATCAAAAACTAAATCACAAGCTTCTGATAAAAAACGAGCAGTTCTAGTAAGATTTATAATATGAATACCTTTAGACTTTGCAGAGATATAAGGTGACATTCTAGGATTCCATTTCCGAGTACCGTGGCCAAAATGAACTCCTGCTTCCATCATCTCTTCCAAATTGATGTTCCAATATCTTCTTGTCATTTCTCCCCACACCCTCTGTTTCTCTTTTTTTTCATTCAATTTAATAAAGAAATGAGGTATCCTGAAATATAAAATTGTTCCAATGGAACCTTCTTTTCTATCGTGGATTGGCCATTGATGCACAATCCAAACCATTAATTCCTTTCTATTCGTTATTATTTTAATTTCTTTACTTTAATTTTAGTACAAATTAACCATAACAAATACAGATAAAATAAAAAGGATAATTCTATTAAATTCTATAAATCATTGTTTTGATCTATCATGGAAATTCTTTGAAAGACAAGAATTAAATAATTCTCTGTGGTAAAACAAAATATCTCTCATTTCTCCCTCGAATAGATTTTTTTTTTTTTTCAAAAGAATGTTCTTATGTTGACTTGAACGGTTTACGAATCCTTTGAATCCAGTACCAACGGGTATCATCCCCCCCAGAACAACGTTTTCTTTTAGTCCTTTCAACCAATCGATACGACCCCGGAGAGCCGCCTTTGCTAAAACTCGAGTAGTTTCTTGAAAACTGGCTTCGGATATAAAACTTTGAGTATTCAGAGATGCTCTCGTTATTCCCAATAAGATAGCTCGGTAACAGATCGCTTCTTCCAACGCGCGCCCCGTTCGTTCCGCCCGCAACAATCCAATAAGTTCTCCGGGCAAAAAAACATTAGACATTCCGTCTTCTGAAACCAAGACTTTTGATGTTATTTGACGTACAATAATTTCTATATGCCTATTATGGATCTGCACCCCCTGGGATCGATAAACCTTTTGGATCTTATTAACCAAAGAGATACGACTTTGCGCTATAGTTAGCTCAGCCCCAATCAAGAATCCCCAAGGAAGTCCAAGAATTCGCGTTATACGTTCGTTCCAAACATCAATCCTCTTTTCGAGATTCATCGATATTGAATCAATCGAACGAACTTCTAAGACTTGTTCCACTTTTGGAAGACCTTGCGTTATATCACCCGACCTCGATTTTTCATATATAAATGTAACTAATGTATCCCCTTCATAAATGATTGCCCCATAATGACCATGAACTGTTGCCCCTGGGGTGGCCAAGTAGGGCTTAGCCAATCTGATTACTACAAAATCAAATTGAACAATTATAACTTGACCCGATTTTAAGTGCAGCCCATTTTTGGCTATACATACATTTTCACAAAGAAATTGTCCAAGATGAATTTTTGTGGCTGTTTCTTCACAAAAATTGTAATGAAGAAAATACCAATTCAATTTGAATGGATTCAAAATGATGTTACTCGTTGGATCGGGATTATAAATTCTCCCACTTTCATCCATTAAATAATATTTGAATTTTAGTACTTGAAAGACTTGTTTTAAATTGGCAAGTTGTAAATAATTAGTTACCAACATCTGATTATGAGTTATTAAATGGTAAAATGAAAAAAAAATAGCAATTTGAATGGCTGTTCCTAAAGGACCAAATGAATTCCTAATTGGAATTGGGGGGTCTTTTTTAATCGGTTGTTTGTGATATTTTACACCGTTGGATGTGAATGGACCCATTCGAAAACAATTGGATGATGATAAAATCATAAAAGATTGATATTCTTTATTTATCCCCAACAACGTACGAACAGTTCCTTGATTTTGGTTTAATGGTTGTTGAAGTTTTGTCTTTGAATAAATAGAATAAAACGGGTTCATATTGGTATGATCTGATCCATCATCAGATAAAAATAAAGGATCATTCCTTTTCCCAGTATATGAAAGAGCGGATTTCACTAAATCGATCCTTAGGAAATCTCGAATCATACCATTTGTTCTTACTTCAACAAAGGAAACGCGGGACTCTTCGCTAGAAAAACTTTTTTTGTCTTGGTTCCAATTCAATACTAAACAAGTACGAACTAATTGAATACTTGTGCCAGAAATTCCCCGGGTGGCTTTGCCATTTCCATAAAGGATATAATTGACAACTCGAAGTTGCACATTATCCCTTTCCTGCAACAGATCCTCAGGGAAAAGTGTTGCTAAATTTATACCGTCCGTTATTTCATATGTGACTACGGGTCGAACCAAAACAAAATACTTTTTCTTGGTGGGGGTGATCCGTTGAACATAAATCCAATTTTTCATTTTCCAATTTTTGGATTCCTTAGAATTTATCTTTCCCGGCGGTATCAAAATGCCACTGTGGCGGGATATCTTATCTGTCTCCCCGGGAAAATGGATATTTCCCGAATAAATTTTAAGTTCAATCTTTTTTTTTTTCCTCTCCACTCGGACCACTCCGCCTACTCGGCTTCTTGTATTTAAAGTGATTTGCGTATCTACGCCAATGATACTATTGTTCCGCACCATTATGGAAGAAGATCCGGGTAAGATATGCACTTCCTCGGGAATGAAAAAAAACCGATCTATTTTCATTTGCATTTGGTATTTTTTTCGAAATTCGTTGACTCCTTGATACTCAACCAAATCCTCTTTTTTAACAATTGAGTGCATCTCTATCGTCCCATATTTAGTAATTCCCGAACTCTTTCTTCGGTATCGAGGATCATCGAAATAAGCAAAAATACTATTTCTACGAAAAATACCATTTATGGGTATTTCAATCGAGATGCCGGAAAGGGGCATTAATTCTTTTTCTCGTTCTTGACTCGAGTGAAATGGAATGATGAATCTATTTCTTCGCCTCTTTGCCAATAAATAATAATTTTTGGCAGGATATATGAGATTACAATGACCCATTAGATTAAGTTCTGAATAATTCGGAATCCTACCCTCTTTTTTATTTTTACGATAAAAATAAAAATCGGATAATTTCTCTTTTAATTGATCATTAGTCAACGAGGAGTTAGAAATATATCTTTGTTCGAAAGAAAGAGAATGAACATCCGTTTGATCTTGATCTTTGTGGAGCGAAAAGGGGGCTAGACTGAATCCGTACGGACTTCCTGATAATATCCATAAACGGCTTGTTTTTGGTAAGAGATGAACATTACTATATGTAAATTCGGGTGCATGGTATACATCAGTACTCCAGTGCATTTCTCCTTCTGAGTCAGAATAAATATGTTTTCGAACCCTTTCCTTAAAATTCAAGGTGGATGCCCCTGCACGAATTTCAGCAATTACTTGTTCGGATTCAACATATTGATCGTTTTGAACTAAAAGAAAACTTTTTGGCGGAATATTCACATTATGTAGAATATCTTCGCTTTCAATAGTGACATACAAGTCTATATAACACAGAAAGGCAGGGTGTCCATGACGTGTACGTGTGGGATGAACCAAATCCTCATTGAATTTGATTTTTCCATTAGAGGGGGCTCGTACATGTTCCGCAGTACCCCCTGTGAATACTCCGCCAGTATGAAAAGTTCTTAATGTTAGTTGAGTACCAGGTTCCCCGATGGATTGGCCTGCAATAATACCTACCGCTTCCCCCAATTCGACCAGGTCGCCGTGAGTAGGACTCCGACCATAACATAATCGACAGATCCAAGACGCACTCCTACAAGTAAAAGGGGTTCGAATGGATATTGGTTGGATTCGAAAGTTTATGAATCGATTGACAAGTCCAACCCCAATATCTTGATTTCGGACAGCAATGCAGCGCGAATCCATATATATATTGTCTGCTAACACACGACCAATTAACGTTTGGATAAAAATTTTTTCCGGCATCATACCGTTTCGAGGACTTACAGAAATACCTCGAATGGTGCCACAATCTGTTCGAC